GGAATTCAAGTACAAATTGCAGGACGCATTGATGGAAAAGAGATTGCACGTGTCGAATGGATCAGAGAAGGTAGAGTTCCCCTACAAACCATTCGAGCTAAAATTGATTATTGTGCCTATACAGTTCGAACTATCTATGGCGTATTAGGTATCAAAATTTGGATATTTCTAGATGAGGGATAAAAAAGCTTTCCTTTACTTTTTTATCTCAAAAATCCAATAAAAAATAAGAAACTCAGTCATTTTTTTGATTAAAGATAAAAAAAACGAGCTCTTAATTCCATAATTCTTTAATTTTATAGGGTTAAATAAAAATTCGATTGAATTTTTGATATAATTGCTATGCTTAGTGTGTGACTCGTTGGTTTTTTTAAGGATAAGATAAAAAAGCCGCCCTAATATAAACTAATAACTATAGAACTAAAAAACAGCTCATTACTTCGCATTATCTAGATCCAACAAACCAGTCAAGATATGATAGATTGTTCATATCATTGTAGCAACTGAAATCTGTTTTTCATAAACTAAAAAAAGAAAAAAATCTGATTCTAAGTTGTGAACCAGAACCAGAATATAGAAAAAAGATGTAGATAGAGAGGTGAGAGAAAGAAAGAAAAAGAATATCGATGATATAGAATTCCAATATGTAAGGTCTATGAGTCATCTCATAAAAGGCAATGTAATAAAGCATCAATACTGATTCATATATAATTAAATGATAGATTATAGAACAAAAAACCAAGAGCCCTGAGCCAATAAAGACTGAGAAAATTGACTCAAGAACAAATTGAATTAAGAGCTCCGTTGTAGAATTAAGACCTAACCATTAAAAAAGAAGCAATGGGAACGATGGAACCCATGAATGCAGAACAGAAGCAGAAGATTTTATTGAAACCAAAGCCTAACAATTCATTGGTCGGGATGGCGAACGTAACCGAGAAATAAATCATCTATTCTGATCTGAGACGTAATCAACTAACCTTACAACTAAAATAGATATTAGAGTAAATATTCGCCCGCGAAAACGTTATTTTTTGGATTACTAAATTTTGGATTTGGGACAATCCGATACGATAAAATGAAAAATAATATATATATTATTTTGATAAAAATAAATAGAAATAGAGGTTAAATAGGTTTAGTTAGATATCCAAAATACCTAAATTAAGGTATACAAATGACTAATAGATTAGATGAAATCTCAAAGAATCCCGCAATTTTATCTCAATATATTTTAATTCAAATTTCATTTTTAAAATCCTTTTATTCGCGAGGAGCTGGATGAGACGAAACTCTCACGTCCGGTTCTGTAGTAGAGGTGGAATTCAGAAACAACCATCAACTATAACCCCAAAAGAACCAGATTCCGTAAACATCATAGAGGACGAATGAAGGGAATGTCTTATCGAGGTAATCATATTAGTTTCGGTAAATATGCTCTTCAAGCGCTTGAACCCGCTTGGATCACATCTAGACAAATAGAAGCAGGGCGCCGAGCAATGACACGAAATGCGCGTCGTGGTGGAAAAATATGGGTACGTATATTTCCCGACAAACCAGTTACAGTAAGACCCACAGAAACACGTATGGGTTCGGGTAAGGGCTCTCCTGAATATTGGGTAGCTGTTGTTAAACCCGGTCGAATACTTTATGAAATGGGCGGAGTCGCAGAAAATATAGCCAGAAAAGCAATTTCAATAGCAGCGTCCAAAATGCCTATCAAAACTCAATTTATTATTTTGGGATAAGAATGTAGAACAAAAAAAAATAGAGCCTGGGAATGAAAAATGGAAGGTTTCTTTTTTTTTGACAAAGAATATTTCTTTCTTTTTCTTCGCCTTTTGCATTGAAAAAACAAATAAAAAAATGATTCAACCCCAGACACATTTGAATGTAGCAGATAACAGCGGGGCTCGAGAATTGATGTGTATTCGAATCATAGGAGCTAGTAATCGTCGATATGCTTATATTGGTGACGTTATTGTTGCTGTGATTAAAGAAGCAGTACCAAATATGCCCCTAGAAAAATCCGAAGTGGTGAGAGCTGTAATTGTACGTACCTGTAAAGAACTGAAACGTGACAACGGTATGCTAATACGATATGATGACAACGCCGCAGTTGTCATTGATCAAGAAGGAAATCCTAAAGGAACTCGCGTTTTTGGTGCAATCGCCCGGGAATTGAGATATTTAAATTTCACTAAAATAGTTTCATTGGCGCCTGAGGTATTATAATAGTCTTAAAATAGAAGATGAGACTATGATATAGTTATAGTAGGATATTGGAAAGAAATAGATTCAAATTAATTTAGTAGATTGTGTTTTACGCATATACCTTTAATTTAATAATATAATTTTTATTCATAAACAAATAAAATAAGTAAAAAAAAAAAAGAAAAAAACATGTTGATTATATCAAAATTTTAGGACAACAAAAATTTTACTCCATTATGAGTAGGGACACTATTGCTGACATACTAACCTCTATACGCAATGCTGATATGGATAGAAAAAGAGTCCTCCGAATAGTATCTGCTAATATTACCGAAAGCATTGTTCAAATACTTTTACGAGAAGGTTTTATCGAAAATGTGAGGAAACACCGAGAAAGCAACAAATATTTTTTGGTTTCAACTCTGCGACATAGACGAAATAGAAAAGGGCCCTATAGAAATCTTTTAAATTTAAAAAGGATCAGCCGACCTGGTTTACGAATCTATTCTAACTATCAAGGAATTCCTAGAATTTTAGGCGGAATGGGAATTGTAATTCTTTCCACTTCGCAAGGTATAATGACAGACCGAGAAGCTCGACTAAAAAGAATAGGCGGAGAAATTTTGTGTTATATATGGTAATCCGTCTTATATCCACATTGGATCTGAAACTTCCTATTTGTTGGAAAAAAAAAACGAAAAAAAAAATGCGGAGTGTATAATCTTATTCCTCCTACATTAGTTAATACTTTAAGGAGGTTTTACCTTTACCCGGAATGAAAAAAAATGGATTCATGAGGGTTTAATTACGGAATTGCTTCCCAATGGTATGCTCCGGGTTCATTTAGATAATGAGAGTCTTATTTTAGGTTATATTATATTTCAGGAAAGATCGAACGTAGTTTTATACGGATACTGCCAGGAGATAGAGTCAAAATTTAAGTCAGTCGTTATGATTCAAGCAGAGGGCGCATCATTTAGCGACTCTGCAACAAAGATTAGAATGATTAGATTATTTTTTAACTTTAACATTCCTTTCCATGGGAATGGAATACGATTCGAAATTCAAAATTTCAAGAAACTTATTTTCTTCCAAGAAGTCGATTCAAAGTTTAAGTTAAGGTATGAAAAATATGAAAATAAGAGCTTCTGTTCGTAAAATTTGTGAAAAATGTCGACTAATTCGTAGGCGGGGACGAATTATAGTAATTTGTTCCAACCCGAGACATAAACAAAGACAAGGATAGTCTAAAAAAGACTCTCTAAAAGACCTGATCTACAAATAAAAAAAGGATCTGTTTTGACAAGAAATGGATATATCCATATATCTATATGACTCATATTTATGAGATGCTAAAATATGGCAAAAACTATACCAAGAATCGGTTCGCGTAGGAATGGACGTATTGGTTCACGTAAGAATACACGTAGAATACCAAAGGGAGTTATTCATGTTCAAGCAAGTTTCAATAATACCATTGTGACTGTTACAGATGTAAGAGGTCGGGTGGTTTCTTGGTCTTCTGCCGGCACTTGTGGATTTCGGGGTACAAGAAGAGGGACACCTTTTGCTGCTCAAACCGCAGCTGGAAACGCTATTCGTACAGTAGTTGATCAAGGTATGCAACGAGCAGAGGTCATGATAAAAGGTCCCGGTCTCGGAAGAGATGCAGCATTACGAGCTATTCGTCGAAGTGGTATACTATTAACTTTCGTACGGGATGTAACTCCTATGCCACATAATGGCTGTAGACCCCCTAAAAAAAGACGCGTGTAAAAATAAAGATTAAAGAAATTTCAAGAGAAATAAACGATTCGATAAAATAATATTATATTACTATGGTTCGAGAGAAAGTAACAGTATCTACTCGGACACTACAGTGGAAATGTGTTGAATCAAGAACAGACAGTAAGCGCCTTTATTATGGACGCTTTCTTTTGTCTCCACTTATGAAAGGTCAAGCCGACACCATAGGCATTGCGATGCGAAGAGCTTTACTTGGAGAAATAGAAGGAACATGTATTACACGCGCAAGATCTGAGAAAATACCACATGAATATTCTACCATAGTGGGTATTCAAGAATCAGTACATGAAATTTTAATGAATTTGAAAGAAATAGTATTGAGAAGTAATTTATACGGAACTTGTGACGCATCTATTTCTGTTAAGGGCCCTGGGTATGTAACAGCTCAAGATATCATTTCACCGACTTATGTAGAAATCGTTGATAATACACAACATATAGCTAGCTTGACGGAACCGATTGATTTTTGTATTGGATTACAAATTGAGAGGAATCGTGGATATCGTATAAAAAGTTCAAATAACTTTCAAGACAGAAGTTATCCTGTTGATGCTGTATTCATGCCTGTTCGAAATGCAAATTATAGTATTCATTCTTATGGGAATGGAAATGAAAAACAAGAAATACTTTTTCTCGAAATATGGACAAATGGAAGTTTAACTCCTAAAGAAGCGCTTCATGAAGCGTCCCGAAATTTGATTGATTTATTTATTCCTTTTTTCTATACAGAAGAAGAAAACTTAAATTTAGACGACAATCAATACAAGGTTACTTTACCTCTTTTTACCGTTCATGATAAATTGGTTAAACTAAGGAAAAACAAAAAAAAAGTTGCATTGAAATATATTTTTATTGACCAATTAAAATTGCCTCCCAGAATCTATAATTGTCTCAAAAGATCCAATATATATACATTATTGGATCTTTTGAATAAGACTCAAGAGGATCTTATGAAAATTGAACATTTTCATATAGAAGAT